CTCCAGGGATGAATCGAAAAAGAGATCTTTATTGGTTCTACCTCCTATTTTATATGAAGAGAATGAATCTTTTTATCGAAGGATCGGAAAAAAATGGGTCCGGACCTCCTGCGGGAATGATTTGGAAGATCCAAAACCAAAAAGAAAAATAGTGGTATTTGCTAACAACAACATAATGGAGGCAGTCAATCAATATAGATTGATCCGAAATCTGATTCAAATCCAATATAGCACCTATGGGTATATAAGGAATGTATTGAATCGATTCTTTTTAATGAATAGATCCGATCGCAACTTCGAATATGGAATTCCAAGGTATCAAATAGGAAATGATACTCTGAATCATAGAACTATAATGAGATACACGATCAACCAACATTTATCAAATTTGAAAAAGAGTCAGAAGAAGTGGTTCGATCTTCTTATTTTTATTTCTCGAACCGAGAGATCCATGAATCGGGATCCTAATAGATACAAATGGTCCAATGGGAGAAAGAATTTCCAGGAACATCTCATTCCTGAGCAGAATAGCCGTTTTCATTTTCAAGTAGTCTTCGACCGATTCCGTAAAGTCTGCGACCGATTCCGTAAAGCCTTCGATCGATTCCGTGTTAATCTATATTCGATCGATTGGTCTAAGGTTATCGACAAAAAAGATTTGCCTGAGTTACCTTCTCGCCTTTTGTCCAAGTTACTTATTTTTTTGCCCAAGTTACTTCCTTTTTTGTCCAAGTCTCTTCTCTTTTTGTATAACTCACTTTCTTTTTTCTTTGTGAGTTTCGGGAAGATCCCCATTCATAGGTCCGAGATCCGCATCTATGAATTGAAAGGTCCGAATGATCAATTCCGCAATCAGTTGTTAGAATCAATAGGTCTTCAAATCGTTCATTTGAAAAAATTGAAACCCTTCTTATTGTTATTGGATGCCCGTAATACTTCCCAAAAATCGAAATTCTTGATCAATGGAGGAAGAATATCACCATTTTTGTTCAATAAGATACCAAAGTGGATGATTGACTCATTCCATACTAGAAAGAATCGCAGGAAATCTTTTGATAACACGGATTCCTATTTCTCAATGATATCCCGCGATCAAGACAATTGGCTGAATCCCGCAAAACCATTTCATAGAAGTTCATTGATATCCTCTTTTTATAAAGCAATTCGATTCTTGAATAATCAACATCACTTCTGCCTCTATTGTAGCAAAAGATTCCCTTTTTATGTGGAAAAGGCCCGTATCAATAATTATGATTTTACATATGGACAATTCCTCAATATCTTGTTCATTCGCAACAAAATCTTTTCTTTGTGCGGTGGTAAAAAAGAACATGCTTTTTTGGAGATAGATACTATTTCACCAATCGAGTCACAGGTATCTAACATATTCATACCTAATGATTTTCCACAAAGTGGTGACGAAAGGTATAACTTGTACAAATCTTTCCATTTTCCAATTCGATCCGATCCATTCGTTCGTGGGGCTATTTACTCGATCGCAGACATTTCTGGAACACCTCTAACAGAGGGACAAATAGTCAATTTTGAAAGAACTTATTGTCAACCTCTTTCAGAGATGAATCCATCTGATTCAGAAGAGATGCATCAGTATCTCAATCTCAATTCAAACATGGGTTTGATTCACACTCCATGTTCTGAGAAATATTTCCCATCCGAAAAGAGGAAAAAACGGAGTCTTTGTCTAAAAAAACGGCTTGAGAAAGGGCAGATGTATAGAACCTTTCAACGAGATAGTGCTTTTTCAACTCTCTCAAAAAAATGGAATCTATTCCAAACATATATACCATGGTTCCTTACTTCGACAGGGTACAAATATCTAAATTGGATATTTTTAGATACTATTTCAGACCTATTGTCGATACTAAGCAGCCACAAATTTGTATCCATTTTTCATTATATTATGTATAGGTTGGATAGATCATGGCGAATTCTTCAGAGAGAATTGCGTCTTCCACAATGGAATCTGATAAGTGAGATTTCGAGTAAGTTTTCACATAATCTTCTTCTGTCCGAAGAATTGAGTCATCGAAATAATGAGTCACCATTGATATCGACACATCTGAGATCGCCAAATGTTCTGGAGTTCTTCTATTCAATCCTTTTCCTTTTTCTTGTTGCTGGATATCTCGTTCGTACACATCTTCTCTTTTTTTCTCGAGCCTACAGTGAGTTACAGACAGAGTTCGAAAAGGTCAAATCTTTGATGATTCCATCATACATGATTGAGTTGCGAAAACTTCTGGATAGGTATCCTACATCTGAACTGAATTCTTTCTGGTTAAAGAATCTCTTTCTAGTTGTTCTGGAACAATTAGGAGATTCTCTAAAAGGAAGACGGCCTTTTGCTTCTGGCGGCAATCGGAATCTCATCGATCTCATCAGTATCATACTAAATCCCATCAATCGAATCGCTTTTTCGATAAATACGAGACATCTAAGTCATACAAGTAAAGCGATCTATTCCTTGATAAGAAAAAGAAAAAACGTGAATGGTGATTTTTTTGATGATAAAGATGATAAAGTCGAATCCTGGGTCTCGAACAACGATGAGATTGCGGATACAGAAAGAGAATTCTTGGTTCAGTTCTCCGCCTTAACGACAGAAAAAAGGATTCATCAAACTCTATTGAGTCTGATTCATAGTGATCATTTATCTCATAGTGATCATTTATCAAAGAATGACTCTGGTTATCAAATGATTGAACAACCGGGAGCAATTTACTTACGATACTTAGTTGACATTCATAATAAGTATCTAATGAATTATGAGTTCAATACATCCTCTTTAGCAGAAAGACGGATATTCCTTGCTCATTATCAGACAATCGCTTATTCACAAACCTCGCGTGGGGCTAATAGTTTTCATTTCCCATCTCATGGAAAAAGCTTTTCGCTACGCTTAGACCTATCCCCCCCTAGGGGTATTTTAGTGATAGGTTCTATAGGAACTGGACGATCCTATTGGGTCAAATACCTAGCGACAAATTCCTATGTTCCTTTCATTACAGTATTTCTGAACAGGTTCGTGAAGAACAAGCTTATTCCGTTTGATTTTGACGATAGTGATGATGTTGATGATAGTGACGATATTGAGATTGATGATAGTGACGACCTTGATACGATCGATATCGTCACTAGGATGAATGGGTTAACTATGGATATGATGCCGCCGGACCTAGACCTACTTTATATCCCCCTTCAATTCGACTTAGCACAAGCAATGTCTCCTTGCATAATATGGATTCCAGGCATTCATGATCTGGCTGTGAATGAGTTTTATTACTTATCCCTCGGTCTATTAGTGAACTATCTCTCCAGGGATCGTGAAAGATGTTCCACTAGAAATATTCTTGTTATTGCTTCGACTCATATTCCCCAAAAAGTGGATCCCGCTCTAATAGCTCCGAATAAATTCAATACATGCATTAAGATACGAAGGCTTCTTCTTCCACAACAACGAAAGCACTTTTTCACTCTTTCATATACTAGGGGATTTCACTTGGAAAAGAAGATGTTCCATACTAATGGATTCGGGTCCATAACTATGGGTTCCAATGTACGAGATCTTGTAGCACTTACCAATGAGGCCCTATCGATTAGTATTATACAAAAGAAATCCATCATAGACACTAATATAATTAGATTCGCTCTTCATAGACAAACTTGGGATTTGCGATCCCGGGTAAGACCGGTTCGGGATCATGGGATCCTTTTATATCAGGTAGGAAGGGCTGTTTCACAAAATGTACTTCTAAGTAATTGCTCCATAGATCCTATATCTATCTATATGAAGATGAAGAAGAAATCATGTGAAGGGGATTCTGATTTGTACAAATGGTACTTCGAACTTGGAACGAGCATGAAGAAATTAACGATACTTCTTTATCTTTTGAGTTGTTCTGCCGGATCGGTCGCTCAAGACCTTTGGTCTCTACCCGGACCTGATGAAAAAAATGGGATCAATTCTTATGAACTCGTTGAGAATGATTCGGATCTAGTTCACGGCCTATTAGAAATAGAAGGCGCTCTGGTGGGATCCTCGCGGACAGAAAAAGATTGCAGCCAGTTTGATAATGATCGAGTGACATTGCTTCTTCGGCCCGAACCAAGGAATCCCTTAAATATGATGCAAAATGGATCTCGTTCTATCGTTGATCAGAGATTTCTCTATGACGAATCGGAGTTTGAAGAGGGGGGAGGAGTCCTCAACCCGAGAAAGGAAGAAAGGGAAGGAGTCCTCGACCGGAGTAAGGAGGATTTTTTCAATCAAATAGTTTGGGCTCCTAGAATATGGCGCCCTGGGGACTTTCTATTTGATTGTATCGAAAGGCACGATGATTTGGGATTTCCCTATTGGGCCAGGTCATTTGGGTACGAAGGGATCCTTTTTGATTATGATGAATGGGGTGAGCCTCGAAGAAAGATTCCAGAGCTTGAAGAGCTTGAAGCGCTTCTAGAGCTTCCAGAGATTCAAGACCATCCAGAGCTTAAAGAGCTTCTAGAGCTTCGAGATCTTCTAGAGTTTGAAAGGCTTCAAGATCAAGGGCTTCTAGAGCTTCCAGAGACTGAAGATGAAGATGAGGATGAAGAGCTTCCAGAGCTTCGAGAGCTTCGAGAGCTTCAAAAGCTTCGAGAGAATGATTCGGAGTTCTTGCAGAGTGGAACCGTGCAGTACCAGACACGAGCTAGATCTTCCAAAGAACAAGGCTTTTTTCGAATAAGCCAATTCATTTGGGACCCTACAGATCCACCCCTTTTCCCATTCAAAGATGAGCCTTTTATCTCTGTGTTTTTACGTAAAGAATTCTTTGCAGATGCAGATAAAGAGAGGTCGCTTCATACTTCCCAAAGGGAGCGTCCTAAATCTCCAACGGAACACTGGTTTATCCGTACTAGGATAAGAAAGGAGCTCCACTCGTTGATTGATCGCCATAGATGGTTTAGAACCAATAGCTCATTATCTGATGGATCTTTCCGTT